GTAAGAAAAAATTAGATACCTCGGAAACAAGTCAAACTCATCAACGGACTCTCCAGACCCTCCCTTTCCATATAATAGATTTATATTCATTTATAGGATAACAAGATAGTTAGAAGCCCTTTATTTTATCAATCCAATCGCTCTTTTGATTTTGAAAAAAAAATCTCTTTATCAATATACTGCCTTCTTCTACACATTTATCTCTACCCCATAAAGGGGAATAGCTAATAGTTAGGACTCATAAGAAATTTCTAATCCACTCATCGGAAAAGCTTTTCCCGCATTAAGCACTAATATATTTTTAACGTCTAATTAGATGGGGTAATCATTCAAAAATGAAGAACAGAAGCTCGTTACTTTTTATTTCCCTAGAATTGGAACCTCTAGTAAGGCTCTACCCATTTATTCATTCGACCCCCCCAAAAAATTATTTTTTAAAAATGGAATTTAAACAATTGAAATAAGATTTTGGACCTATTCAGTAAGAATGAAATATTCTCAGAATTATCCTACGACATGCTGCTTTTTCCATTCATTCCTTTCAGGATCAGTCGTGGTCTTACAAACTCTACCGATGGTATGGACGAATCTGTTGCTTCATACAAATGTGTAAAAGATGCTAGCCGCACTTAAAAGCCGAGTACTCTACCGTTGAGTTAGCAACCCAAATAAACAAATTAGAATGTGTAGATACAATCAGAATCCCAATAAATAACGAAATTGAATGGTACAACACAATCAAACCATTAAAAAAAAAAAACTCTAACTGAACATAATAAAAATGAACAAATCCGACGAAAATACAAAAAATTCTCAAATAAAAGATAAAATAAGGATAAAGTCAAAGATTTTCAAATATTTATAGACCGCCTCTTGTCTCTCTTCTCTTATATTATATTATCCATTAATTAGTATATATCGAGTTTAATTGATTAAAATCTTAATCAAAAAATACTTCTTGTATGACAGAAAATATAAGAGCCTATTATTTGAATGAAATAAAATCTATGGAACAGGGATAAATAGATCCATTTATCCACGATCGGATTATATTTATTTGATACACTGTTGTCAATATGAATATTGAGAAAAGCATACGTATACAAAAGAGAAAACAAATTCTAAATCGAACTAACAATTCCGATTTCAATCAATTAAAATTAATCAAATTCAAATTATTTAAATTGAAATATAAAAAAAACGAAGGACTTGTGTTGGATTGGCACTATATATAATATAGGTGGAAGACTAAATTAAGGAAGACGGTGGAGAAGTAGAAAAAAATGAGGTTTATTCAATAACTAAAATAAGCAGATTTAGTCCTTTGTTTTTTTTGTTCATAGAGTTCCAACGAAAACGGGGGTAATGTCAAATTTTTATGTCTATAGACCCCATTACTTCTACGTCATTTCTTATTTATTCACTTGATCTTTTTTTCTATCTATTTTATTTCAATTTTAAATTATTGGATCAATTGTTATATCAATAAAATAGAAATCCATTTTTTTGTCGTTATAACTAAAGGACACCATTCTATAGTAACAATACTAAAAGTAACAATACTAAAAGGGTTATACAAAGCTATATATAAGTCATCCACACCTTCTTTTTTTCTATTTTATTTTATCAATTGAATTTTGTTTGTTGATTAAGGCGAAGTTCCGTAAAAACCCCCGCCTTTTTTGAAATATCATGAACAGTTCCTGTAGGTTGAGCGCCTTTTTCAAGGAAGTATAGAATAGCAGGAACATTTAAATAGATTTGATTCTTTATCGGATCATAAAAACCCACTTTCCGAAGATCTCTTCCCTCTCGTCGGGATCGAACATCAATTGCAACGATTCGATAAATGGCTCATTGGGATAGATGAAGAATACCCCCCCTAGAAACGTATAAGAAGTTTTCCCCTCGTACGGCTCGAGAAAATTCGAAATTATGTCTATGTATAGAATTACAATATCAAATATATCCATAAAATCATCAAATTAATTAGACTATTGATTTTAGTACTTTTTTTCTTATTCTTTCTTACCCAACAAAAAAGAAAATTAGTCGTATTTGCACCCTCATAACTCAAGTTGGATAACTCTGAAATAACTCAAAAGAGAAACCTTTTAGATATTTCATCTATTGAGCGGTCTCTAACCCTTTAATTGTCTGCCTTCTTTAGAATCCATTTTGATTCTTTTCTGATCTAGTTGTTAAGACAATTGAAAATGGTATTTCCTTGTTCCAGGATCTTTGCCTTGAATCATTGGGTTTAGACATTACTTCGGTGATCTTTAAATCCTTTCAAAACGGCAGCAACATACCATTTTTTGTGATTTCTTTCTGTCAAAGAATCATACGAATGTTTGATTCCTGCGTAATACACTTTCCTTTTGATTTGATCGAAAGAGTTTTACCAATTTCAACAAACTTTCCTTTTGAATTGGAAATTTTCTCGAATAGGACCCTTTAAGTTTATGTATCGAAAATATACTTACGAAGCTGTTCCAATTTATTGATTGATACTAACCCTAGATTCTTGCCCCTGAAAAATAAATAAATACTTTCTACTCGAGCTCCATCCTATACTATATTATATCACACCCCCCCCCCCAAAAAAAAGAGAGTTACAGCGGAACAGAACAAATGATGTCGAGCCAAGAGCACTTTCATTCCTATATAACATATAAAAAAATGGTGGATGTAAGACTCCACAGCGGATCATGTCCTTCAAGTCGCACGTTGCTTTCTACCACATCGTTTTAAACGAAGTTTTACCATAACATTCCTTCAGTTTGGAACCCATATGTAATTGATTCAATTATGGAATCATGAATAATCATTGGTTCGGATATAGATTAATAGAATTTAATATTGGAAATTCTATAAAAATAATTTTTTTTTTTTCTTATTTATATCATTCTAAATTTTCGAATATTTTTCGATTATTGTAAAATCAAATTAGTTAACTAAATTATAACTAATATAACACGAATAAATAAATATAATACGAAGAAACAAGTTATTTTGAATCTGTATCCATAATAGTGGTAGCATAAATTCAACAATTTCACACTTCTTCAAGTACCAAGAACTCATAGGAGTTCGTTACAAAGATTGAATTGATTGAAAAATCTCCTATCCGATAGAATTATTTGCATTTTGCATAACATAAAGTTTTACAGCAAGGACCTTTCGTTTTTTATCATCAGTAAGAGAGAGAGAAATTCATATTGGATTAAACCATCTGTGATTAAAAAAAGATAGATAAAAAAACACTGATGTAAGGGAGAAATTTTATGTTGTTATTTTTTCATATTTATACTGTAAAATCGTTTGCGTGTTATTTGAACTCAATTAAATTTGTGAAAAAGATATGATTCCGCGGATTATGAAAAAAAAATAATAATAATCACATTCTATACCAATATTCTACTCTTAATACAGAAGGCTGTTCGAAAAGGCAATCTTTTATATATATTTTATTATGATATATTTTATATATCAAAAAAAAAATTATAAATATATTATATTAATTATAAATATATTATATTAATAGAATGTTAATATAATGATCACATTATATAATAATATATATAGACGGGGTATGCTCTGGGACGGAAGGATTCGAACCTCCGAGTAGCGGGACCAAAACCCGTTGCCTTACCACTTGGCCACGCCCCATTTATTTCTATTCGACACTAATAAACACTAATATTGGTACGGGTTATTCGTCAACTCCAGTCTAAATATCTATTATTTAGAAAATGGATTACTAGAATTTTTATACATGTAGACTATACATGTAGACATAGAATTAAACTGAATTTATTGATCATTACATATAATTCAATTAAGATATTGTACGAAAGTATGATTTATTCTATTCTCTTTTGATTTGAGATATAGAAGGATTTTTGATTGGGTGAGTTCAAATCAAAGAAAGTTTTTTGGTCTATCTTATTTATTTTTATTCATTTTTTTTCTTCTATCAATAATACCCTATATTATAATAATAAAATATAATAATAAAAAACTAAATTAAATTTATTAATAACTCAATCAAAATAAATACAATTATCCCCAAAAACAAAATGTTTGTTATGCTTAATATTTTAAGTTTGATCTGTATCTACCTTAATTCTGCTCTTTATTCCAGTAGTTTTTTCGTCGCCAAATTGCCCGAAGCCTACGCTTTTTTGAATCCAATTGTAGATGTTATGCCAGTAATACCCCTGTTCTTTTTTCTCTTAGCCTTTGTTTGGCAAGCTGCTGTAAGTTTTCGATGATATTTTTAATAAAGTCCCAGACAAATTCATGATTTATTCGAAAAAAATTCGTGGAATTGATAAGATCAGATACGTCTTACACTCTCAATTCAAATATTGAAATTCTTGTACAACCGCGACAAATCCGGATCACCCCACTTTATTTCTTGGTGTCAAAATAAAAAAAGGTAGGGTATGTGGTATAAAAGTGGAGAATCTATTCTCTTTTTTCCTAAAAAAAATCTTGGAGATTGTGTAATGCTTACTCTCAAACTATTTGTTTACACGGTAGTGATATTCTTTGTTTCTCTCTTTATCTTCGGATTCCTGTCTAATGATCCAGGACGTAATCCTGGACGTGAAGAATAAAAAATAAGGTTTTCTTTGCTTGATTTTAAACTGTTATTAGTAAGATTTTATCTATTCCACTTCTTTAACTATTAATTTTTAACTATTAATAATAATAAAAAAGAGCTCGCGATAAATTCGAAAGAAAATGCCAAGTCATCAATGAAAACGGAAAGAGAGGGATTCGAACCCTCGGTACGAAAAACTCGTACAACGGATTAGCAATCCGACGCTTTAGTCCACTCAGCCATCTCTCCTCTCAATTGAAAAAGGATAATACTATGTTACATTATAAAAAAAAAAATAAGGCTTGAAAACGCCCGTCATAGTATATACTCTTATTTTTTGATTTCGTGATTTCGTCCGAAGGGGCTTTTTAGTTCCACGGCCCGGCCT